TAATAATTATAGAACTAATAACCAACTCATTGCTTCGTATTATCTGGATCCAGGGAACCAGTCACTATATGATGTATCAATCATATCGTTGTAGCAACTGAAATTTTTTTCTCAATTTTACATAACATAAAAGAGAAATCAATCATATCATAAAGTTGTGAAGCAAAAAAGGGATATGGATAAAAGGAAGGCTGAGAGAAAGAGAAAAAGAAAATATCAATGATATACGATTCCAATATGATGTATGGTCTATGAATTATCTCATATTCATATAAGAGCAATGTAATAAAGCATTAATATGGATTTGTTCATAATTTAGTAATTAGATGTATCTAATTCATAAGAAAAAAAAAAAGAGCACCGAGTCAATAAAGACTGAGGAGATTGGCTCAGGAACAAATTGAATTTGGAGCTCCATTGCAAAGTTTGGGCCTAGCCATTAATGGAGAAGCGATGGGAACGACAGAACCCGTGACTCCAGAAGATTATATTGAAAATAAATCCTAATGAGTCATTGGGTGGGATGGCGGAACGAACCAAAAACCAATTCATTTATTCTGATAGGTCGTGGGATGACCCTACGAATCAAACAGATATTGAAAGAGTAAATATTCGCCCGCGAAAACTTATTGATTTCTAAGTTTTGGACGATTCAAAAAAAGTCAAAATAATAATTTCTTAATATTATTAGAAATATTAAAAACATTTTATTTATTTAAAGTATCCTAGAAAGTTACTTCGAATTTGATATACATAGAAAAGCAAGATATAACAATTCCTACGTTATAGATTCGATCTCAAAAAATCCCAGAATCCCTTGCATTATTCATTAAATACATATATCTCTAATCTTTTTTTATCGTTTCATTCGCGAGGAGCTGGATGAGAAGAAACTCTCATGTCCGGTTCTGCAGTAGAGATGGCATTGAGGAACAGCCATCAACTATAACCCCAAAAGAACCAGATTCCGTAAACAACATAGAGGACGAATGAAGGGAATCTCTTATCGAGGCAATCGTATTTGTTTCGGCAGATACGCTCTTCAGGCACTTGAACCCGCTTGGATTACATCTAGACAAATAGAAGCGGGGCGAAAATCAATGACACGATATGCGCGTCGTGGTGGAAAAATATGGATACGTATATTTCCAGACAAACCCGTTACAGTAAGACCTACTGAAACCCGTATGGGTTCGGGGAAAGGATCCCCCGAATTCTGGGTATCCGTCGTTAAACCAGGTCGAATACTTTACGAAATGGGTGGAGTATCAGAAATTGTAGCCAGAGAAGCTATTTCAATAGCTGCGTCCAAAATGCCTATACGAACCCAATTCGTTATTGCAGGATAGAACTAGAACTGTGGAACCGAAAGAAAGGGCCTTTATATGATGAAAAAACAAACGAGGTTTTCTTATTTTTTATTTCTGAACAAACAATATTTCTTCTTTTTTTTAATGCAAAGGGCGAAGAAAAAAATGATTCAACCTCAAACCTATTTAAATGTAGCAGATAACAGCGGGGCTAAAGAATTAATGTGTATTCGAATCATAGGGGCCAGTAATCGACGATATGCTCATATTGGAGACGTTATTGTTGCTGTAATAAAAGAAGCAGTGCCCCATATGCCTCTACAAAGATCAGAAGTGATCAGAGCTGTAATTGTACGTACATGTAAAGAACTCAAACGCGACAACGGTATGATAATACAATATGATGACAACGCAGCAGTTGTCATTGATCAAGAAGGAAATCCAAAGGGAACTCGAGTTTTTGGTGCGATCGCTCGAGAATTGAGACAGTTGAATTTTACGAAAATAGTTTCATTAGCTCCTGAGGTATTATAAAAACTAATAGATGAGACTATGTAGGGTATCTGAAAAATATTCAACTCAAATTACTTAGTAGAATTTAGTAGTAGATTGTGTCTCACGCATATACCTTTAATAATTCAAATAAATAAATAAAAAAGCAGAACAGAACATGTTGATTAGATAAAAATTTGGAGGCACTAATAATTATAGTTCATCATGGGCAGGGACACTATTGCAGACCTAATAACGGCTATACGAAATGCTGACATGGATAAAAAGGGAACGGTTCGAGTCGCATCTACGAATATTACCGAAACCATTGTTAAAATACTTCTACGGGAAGGCTTTATTGAAAATGTAAGAAAACATCGAGAAAAAAAGAAATATTTCTTAGTTTCAACTCTGCGACATAGAAGAAATAGGAAAGGACCTTATAAAACTATTTTAAAACGGATCAGTCGACCTGGCCTACGAATCTATTCCAACTATCAACGAATTCCTAGGATTTTAGGAGGAATGGGGATTGTAATTCTTTCTACTTCTCGAGGTATAATGACAGACCGAGAGGCTCGACTAGAAGGAATCGGGGGAGAGATTTTGTGTTATATATGGTAAGTAATCTCTCCGGTATCCGAATAAAATCCGTAACTTTCTATTTGTTTTGTGAAAAAAGAGGAAGGGCGGGCTATCTAAAATCACTCCTCCTCCATTAGTTGATACTTCAAAGGGGGTTATCCGGAATGAAAGACCAAAAATGGATTCATGAAGGTTTAATTATTGAATAACTTCCCAATGGTATGTTTCGAGTTCGTTTAGATAATGAAGATTTGATTCTAGGTTATGTTTCAGGAAGGATACGACGTAGTTTTATACGAATACTACCGGGCGATCAAGTCAAAATTGAAGTAAGTCGTTATGATTCAACCAGGGAGCGCATAATTTATAGGCTCCGCAACAAAGATTCAAATGATTAGGTGGCTTTTTCAACATCCCTTTCGTTGGGACACAATTCGAGGTTAAAAATTTCAAGAGACTTATTTTCTTCTAAAAAGCGGATTCGTAATTAAAGCAAGGAAAAACAAATTATGAAAATAAGGGCCTCCGTTCGTAAAATTTGTGAAAAATGTCGACTGATCCGTAGGCGGGGACGAATTATAGTAATTTGTTCCAACCCGAGGCATAAACAGAGACAGGGATAATCTTTCTAAAAAAAAAGATTCTCTAAGGTACCCAATGCACAAATTAAAGGATCTGTTTTGACATGAAATGGATATATCCGTATATCTCTGACTCATATTTATGAGATGATAAAATATGATAAAACCCATACCAAAAGTTGGTTCGCGTAGGAATGGACGCATTGGTTCACGTAAGAATGGACGTAGAATACCAAAAGGAGTTATTCATGTTCAAGCAAGTTTCAACAATACCATTGTAACGGTTACAGATATACGGGGTCGGGTGATTTCGTGGTCCTCCGCCGGTACTTGTGGATTCAGGGGCACAAGAAGAGGAACACCATTTGCTGCCCAAACTGCAGCAGCAAACGCTATTCGTACAGTAGTAGATCAAGGTATGCAACGAGCAGAAGTCAGGATAAAAGGTCCTGGTCTTGGAAGAGATGCAGCATTACGAGCCATTCGCAGAAGTGGTATACTATTAAGTTTTGTCAGAGACGTAACTCCTATGCCACACAATGGATGTAGACCGCCTAAAAAAAGACGTATATAGCAATTAGAATTGAACGTATTTCAAGAGAAATAAATGATTCAATGATCTGATCAAAAAAATTACTATGCTTCGAGAGGAAGTAGCAGTATCTACTCGGACACTACAGTGGAAGTGTGTTGAATCAAGAACAGACAGTAAGCGTCTTTATTATGGCCGTTTTGTTCTATCTCCGCTTATGAAAGGTCAAGCCGATACGATCGGCATCGCGATGCGAAGGGCTTTACTTGGAGAAATAGAAGGAACATGTATAACACATGCAAAATCTGAAAAGATACCACACGAATATTCTACCGTAGCCGGTATTGAAGAATCGGTACATGAAATCTTAATGAATTTGAAAGAAATTGTATTGAGAAGTAATTTGTATGGAACTTGCGACGCATCCATTTGCTTCAAGGGTCCTGGAACCATAACTGCTAAAGACATCATCTCACCACCTTCTGTGGAAATCGTTGATACTACACAGCATATAGCTAGCCTGACGGAACCGATCAATTTTTGTATTGGATTACAAATCGGGAGGAACCGAGGATATCGTATGAAAACACCAAATAACGCTCAAAAAGGAAGTTATCCTATAGATGCAGTATTCATGCCTGTTCGAAATGCGAATCATAGTATTCATTCTTATGGGAATGAGAATGAAAAACAAGAGATACTTTTTATCGAAATATGGACGAACGGAAGTTTAACTCCTAAAGAAGCCCTTCACGAAGCCTCCCGTAATTTGATTGATTTATTTATTCCTTTTCTACATGCGGAAGAACAAAACATCAATTTAGAGGACAATCAAAATGGGGCAACTTTACCCCTTTTCATCTTTCATGATGAATTGACTAAACTAAAAAAAAACGAAATAGCATTGAAATGGATTTTTATTGACCAATCAGAATTGCCTTCCAGGACCTATAATTGCCTCAAAAGGTCCAATATACATACATTATTAGACCTTTTGAATAAGAGCCAAGAAGATCTTCTGAAAATTGAACATTTTCGAATAGAAGATATAAAACGGATATTGGGCATTCTACAAAAGCATTTCGTAATTGATTTACCGAAGAATAAGTTTTAAATTTCATTTGAAAGTTGAAATCCATTGGATTGGATGGATTTCGTCTTTTTTTTCTTTGTATTTCAATTTCTAAAGAAAAAATGCAGCATAGGTTTTGAGTCTTCAGTATGATCTGTATATTTGGAATAGACCCAGAAGTAAATTGAATAAATGTACGTATCTAGGGAGGATTCACTTTGAAGTGACTATTCCCTAGATACAGAGGTTGTGTTATTTATTTCACGGCGGAATCAATTTAAAAAAGGCCTAAAGTTAGAGATTTATCAATAGGTAATGTTGCTCCAATACCCAACCAAAGGGCTACTGCGGTACCAATCAAAAAGACGGTTGTAGCTACTGGACGGCGAAATGGGTTTTGGAATTTATTAACATTCTCCAAAAAAGGTACTGTTAATAATCCGGCCGGCACTGAAGCCATTAAAAGAACACCCAATAACTTATTTGGCACTGTACGGAGTATTTGAAATACGGGAAAAAAGTACCATTCGGGTAATATTTCCAAAGGGGTTGCAAATGGATCTGCGGGTTCACCAATCATTGACGGTTCTAGAACTGCTAAACCTACGTTACATGCAATAGTACCCAAAATTACTACTGGAAAAATATATAAAAGATCATTGGGCCATGCGGGCTCGCCATAATAATTATGACCCATCCCTTTTGCCAATTTAGCTCTTAATACAGGATCATTCAAATCAGGTTTCTTTGTTATTGGGATAGGTGAATTCTTACGGATCCATCCCCCGAAAGAACCGGACATGATAATTTTTCATCATCCGGCTCGAGCACGAATCAAAGGAATCAAAGAGATCCGTAGAAAATCTATATGTCATCCAGATCAACACATATATGACTCTATCAAAAAAAAAATTTACTCGATGCAATGTAATTTTCTGGAATTGCAACTACCCCTTGAAATGATTCAGTTTTTACAATTCCCGGTAAATGCTCAACACCCAAGTGGGCTTACAAAAATTATTCTGCTCAAGTGCTTTTTGGGTCGTCTTATGCCTTGTTATTGGCGTTTATCCCAAAAATATTTCAAATCGTCTTACATACAAAGGATTTACTTGTTACTAAATATAGTTTAGCCTGTGTTTTTCTTTAGATCCCCTGTTTCACTCTGATAGTATGATAGGTCGGAATCAATGCAGAGGAAATGAATGCATTTCAATACTATATTAAGTTGGAATAGATAAAACAAAATCTGTATCGTGCCACATTACTTATTTTACTGGATCTTACAGAGCCTATTCATGCACAACATGATTTAATTCGGGTCTAATCATAGAAAAAGTTCTCCTGAAGCGAACCAGCCTATCTTATGTATGGGGCTTACGTGGTGGTTAGAACAGAGACACATTTGGTTATAAATTCCAATGTGGCGGAGAAAATCATATATCTGCATGGGCCAATCAATAGTTCAAGTCGCACACTCCCATAATCCATATTCTCTGCGTAGAATCCACTTCAACTATTCGTATCAAATAAGTAATACAATATTGCAATTGCAGAGTTGAAGGGAAATATCCAAACACATGTCTTATTTTTTTTTCAATAATCCATATTTGTAGCAATGAAATACTATTATTCCTACCCAAATTGATAGATAATTGATTACAAATATCTAGGATCCGCCTTTTCTATACGCTATAAAGGACCGGAAATACCTTGCTTACGTATCATTAAGAAGTGCATTAACATAAATACGGCAGTAAGAAGAGGTAATACAAAAGTATGTAAACTATAAAAACGAGTCAAAGTAGATTGACCCACACTAGCGCTTCCGCGTAATAACTCGACCAAGGGCGATCCTATTACAGGGATAGCGTCAGGTACGCCTGTTACGATTTTGACTGCCCAATAACCAATTTGGTCCCAAGGTAAGGAATAACCAGTTACACCAAAGGATGCGGTCAATACACCAAGAATCACACCCGTAACCCAAGTCAATTCACGAGGCTTTTTAAATCCACCGGTGAGATACACACGAAATACGTGCAGGATCATCATTAGGACCATCATACTTGCCGACCATCGATGAACTGAGCGGATTAACCAACCAAAGTTAGCTTCAGTCATTATGTATTGAACCGAGGTAAAAGCCTCGGTAACGGTTGGACGATAGTAAAAAGTCATGGCAAATCCCGTAGCTACTTGTACTAAAAAACAAGTAAGCGTAATACCTCCTAGACAATAAAATATGTTGACGTGAGGAGGAACATATTTACTAGTTATATCATCTGCAATCGCCTGAATTTCGAGACGCTCTTCGAACCAATCATATACTTTATTGAGATAGGTAAACCAAAGGAACTCCCCCTCCGAGAACCATATATGAGAATTTCATCTCGTATAGCTCAAGCAAAAACACCCCAATACCGGTTGCAACAGATATGTAATAGGAAGTTTGAAACTTCTTCTTAGTACTCCATTCAATTTTCTCTGTAAATAGCAAATACGAAGAAGCAAAAAACCTAAAGCTATTCTTTGTTTTATGATGATAATGCCAAAATATCAAGTCAGCTCATTCATCTTTATGTTGATTGTTACAGGCCTCTTGAATTTTCTCTGTCTCTATTTTTTTTTATTGTTTTTATTTGTGTATTATATATAATGTGGATTTTTTTGTTTATTATTGATAGGAATTTTCTTGTTGAGACCCCATAAATCGATTGAAACCTTAGATTCATACTAGAACCACGATGATTGAATAAAGCCCCCAACCCAAGCTAAGCCCAAAGGTTCTCTGAGTAAGAACCATTGGATCATCACTTATTCACTGAATAGGTGAAATGACTTGACTCAAAATCCGGATAAACTTTTGTATTTGTCTGTTGATCAAAATAAGCAAACAAATAAGCATAAAAATAATTTTGAAAGAATAACAATCCTTCGCTTTATAATTATTAAATATTAAATCCTTAGAAATTTTTGAGTCCGGTCACGAGGTCTGAATAGTAGGTATGAATCATAGTTCAAATATTTCTTTTCTTGATCTATTTCATTCCATATATTCCGTGCTCCGGATACTACAATCAATATCCGACGAGGCAGAACCCATCTCTTTCAAGATGACAGACCCATTCTCTGTATTATCAATAGGATCAATTATAACAAGTCACACACTCATATTCCGGAAATACCGAAACAAAGGAATTTCGCGGTCGAACTGCCGGAAGGGCCTATAAATCCTAGTCCTAAGTGATTCAGTTTGAATTGAAAAGCCCGGACTTAGTGATTCTTATAGACCTAATTCATTGAAATTCCATCCAATAAAACAGAAGAGTTATAAATCTCCAAAATAATAGATAGGAATACCGCAAATAGAGCCATTGCGACACCCATCAAGGGGGTAGTTCCCCATCCAGGAGCTACTTTACCATATTCCGAATTCAATGGTTTCAATAAATTTCCTAGACCTGTTTGTCTTGGTCTTGGACCAGATCTAGAATTACCCTCAACGGTTTGTGTAGCCATAAATCCTATTGCATTGGTTGAGATCTGTTGACTTTGTATACCATTCCGTTGTAAATAAACGATCTTATCATAGATCCATTGTGGTCTTGAAATTATATAATAATGGAAACAGCAACCCTAGTCGCCATCTTTATATCTGGTTTACTTGTAAGTTTTACCGGGTACGCCTTATATACCGCTTTTGGGCAACCCTCTGAACAACTAAGAGATCCATTCGAGGAACACGGGGACTAGTAGAAGTAAAGTAATGAGCCGGCTCATTACTTTACTTCTACTTCAATTGAGATAATAAAAAATCATTTTTTAGTCGGAACCTTAGGTGGTTCTCGAAAAAAGATAGCGAAAAAAATGATTCCTAGAGTCGAGACTAAGAGGAATGTATAAACCAATGCTTCCATAAATAAATTCGATCGTGGTTTACAATTATAGCTTCCACACCTGTTCATTTGGTTTGGGATTATCTCCCAAAAAAATAAAAGACAAAAGTCAAATAAAAAGCAGCGATTTAGCTCAAAATTTCTCTCGTAACCTATATAAAAGTTAAATCACAAAAATACAATCAATAGAGGCGAAAGATACCAGATCAATGTTGTATCAGACTGCCTGTCTCCTTGTAGTAGGATCCCCAAGTTTTTGGAATGCTCCAAATTCCACTTGAGCATCCAAATCCGGGTCAATACCAGCAAAAACATCTCTGAACAAGGTTCTAGCTCCATGCCAAATGTGTCCGAAAAAGAAGAGCAAAGCAAATGAAGCATGCCCAAAAGTGAACCAACCTCTCGGACTGCTACGAAAAACACCATCGGATTTCAAAGTAGCACGATCTAATTCAAAAATTTCACCTAATTGAGCGCGTCTAGCATATTTTTTCACAGTTGCAGGATCATTATAACTGACTCCATTGAGTTCGCCGCCAAAGAACTCAACAGTTACTCCTACTTGCTCGACACTATACTTAGATTCTGCCCTTCTAAAAGGCACATCGGCTCTCACAATTCCGTCTCCATCTACCAAAACCACTGGAAATGTTTCAAAAAAGGTAGGCATACGACGTACAAAAAGCTCACGCCCCTCTTTATCTCTAAAGATAGGATGCCCTAACCATCCAACAGCTATTCCATCCCCGTTGTCCATTGAGCCCGCTCTGAATAATCCCCCTTTTGCTGGATTATTGCCGATGTAATCATAAAAAGCTAATTTTTCGGGAATTTTAGACCAAGCTTCTGATAAATTCTGATTTTCCGCTAGTCCGGCACCAACCCTTCGATATATTTCTTGTTGGAAGTATCCCTGATCCCATTGATAACGAGTGGGGCCAAATAATTCGATGGGGGTAGTTGCTGAACCATACCACATAGTTCCTGCAACAACAAAAGCTGCAAAAAAGACCGCAGCAATACTACTGGAAAGGACAGTTTCAATATTACCCATACGTAATCCTTTGTATAGGCGTTGGGGCGGACGGACACTAAGATGAAATAGGCCCGCCAATATGCCCAATGTCCCCGCTGCAATATGATGAGAGGCTATCCCTCCCGGAACAAAAGGGTCAAAACCTTCTACGCCCCACGCAGGACTTACAAATTGTACTTTTCCCGTTAGTCCATAAGGGTCGGACACCCATATTCCAGGACCATATAAGCCTGTTACATGAAATGCACCAAACCCAAAGCAAGCTAACCCTGAAAGAAATAAATGAATTCCAAAAATCTTTGGCAAATCCAAAGAAGGTTTTCCTGTACGTTCATCACGGAATATTTCTAGATCCCAATACACCCAATGCCAGATGGCTGCCAAGAAGCACAAGCCAGAAAACACAATATGCGCTCCGGCCACACCTTCGTAACTCCAAATACCCGGATTTGTTACAGTCCCTCCTGTGATACTCCAACCGCCCCATGAATTGGTTATTCCTAAACGAGTCATGAAGGGTATAACGAACATACCCTGTCTCCACATTGGATCAAGAACGGGGTCAGAGGGATCAAAAACTGCTAATTCGTATAGAGCCATTGAACCTGCCCACCCAGAAACTAGAGCTGTATGCATTATATGGACAGCAAGCAATCGACCGGGATCATTCAATACGACAGTATGAACACGATACCAAGGCAAACCCATTAAAATACCCCTTTATCAAAGAAAACTAGACACTATGTAACTTTATCGCATTGGAAAAGACTATGCTATAGACTTCTGCTTTTCAGTGGATTATTTCGGAGCAAGGGTTCATATTTATTTTATTCCATTTTGTTGGTAATAATGGAACAATTCTGTTTGTAGGAACAAAGAAAAGCAGATCTATTCTATACCCGATAAGTACCAATACGCAATGGGAGGATTGGCCCCCTTTATCTATGCATTTGTTCATAGAAACTTGTTTGGCATTCGAACAGCCATAAGATTTTTCTTTTATTCGTCTTCCTATACGAATACGAACTTTTCAATCTTCTGAAAACAATAAGTTACGTTTCCACATTAAAGTTAAATCTAATACTTAACTCTTTTGTCTTTGCATTTGATGCCTATTGGTGTTCCAAAAGTACCCTTTCGGAGTCCGGGAGAGGAGGATGCAGTTTGGGTTGACGTATAGTGCGACTTGTCAGCCATATTGGGTCATATGGGATTTCCCCGTTCGTTCTCGCCCCCGATCGAGATACCCCTGCTTCGCCAAAAAATTGATTAAAACATCAAGAATTTGGAGCGTGAAGTGCAATTAGATCAATTTTTGAGGGATCAATAGTAATATTTTCAATTAGAATAATTTATGGTTGGCTTGGTTGGACCAATAAAATGAAGTATCCAGGCTCCGTTCAGAAAACACTCACCTTCACTTGGTAAGGTAATATGGGTATGATTACCACTTGTATCAGAAAAGCTTCCTAACTTATACCCTATCAGCGATCTCAAACTGCTAATCAATGAAAAATATGATGACTACATCAATCAAAAGAAGGAAGTAAATGAATTGGAAAAAGGTCGTATCAAAAATAAGCGGTATTTAGATCATTTGTTCTATATGTACAAATCGAAATCGGTTAGATCTTTACCCGGAGTAGAGCATAAACCTAAAAAAATTGAGGAGACCCATTCAGGAACAAGAAAATTACATCGTAATTTGGAGATGAAACAATACATCAATGAGAGGTTAATTTGAGATAAGTTTATAGGAGGTATAAAAAAAGTCCTTCTATAATATAAACCAGCACATTGATTTTTTTTGAGCCGTATGCATTCAAAGGTGCGTGTACGGTTCTTAGGGGATGAAATTTTGTCCTATCCTAATCAACCGACTTTATCGAGAAAGATTACTTTTTTTAGGCCAAGAAGTTGATAGCGAGATCTCGAACCAACTTATTGGTCTCATGGTATATCTCAGTATAGAGGATGAGACCCGGGATCTTTATTTGTTTATAAACTCGCCCGGCGGATGGGTAATACCCGGAGTAGCTATTTATGATACTATGCAATTTGTGCCACCCGATGTACATACAATATGCATGGGATTAGCCGCTTCAATGGGCTCTTTCATTCTGGTCGGAGGAGAAATTACCAAACGTCTAGCATTCCCTCACGCTTGGCGCCAATGAGTTTTTTTATTGGATAGAAATAAAGAAGACTATGCCTTCGCCGTATGGAATATGAATAAGAATATTGAGTAATAATAGCATGGCATTTCGAGTTCGGTATGGGCAAACCTTTAATTATTGTTTTTCATAACATGAGATTGTGTATCGGGAGAGTAGTATGAGACAAAAGATATTTCCGATTTTCTTATCTATCGGGAGTTCATTTCAGCGTCACAATTTTTTGTTTTCACACCAGAATTCTTTTTCTAATAGTTATGTTGAGTACTAAAAAAAAAACAAGATAATTTTTCCTTCTTTGATTCTTTGATCGGATCAAAAAGAAACTTTGGGATTGCTGAATCACAGACGAGAAAAATTCTAAATTCAATATCGAAAGCAACGGAACCATCATAGTATTTTTTAACTCCACCGAAAGGAAGGGTGGTAAATGGATCACTTAACGATCTGGATTTGATAGATCCTATTTCTCTTTTTCGCGCTGGAAGCGAAAGAGAAATTCCATTGTGGAGCCGTATGCAATGCACACTAAATGCCTGTACGGTTGTTCAATCCTATATCTATAGATATTTTTTATTCTTCTTGTTATTCTTTATCTCTTTCCGTCGCCCGATCATATGAGATAGAGGAATACTTCGTTATTTGATATCATCAGGGTAATGATCCACCAACCTGCTAGTTCTTTTTATGAGGCACAAACGGGAGAGTTTGTCCTAGAAGCGGAAGAACTGCTGAAACTTCGCGAAACCCTCACCAGGGTTTATGTACAAAGAACGGGCAACCCCCTGTGGGTTGTATCCGAAGACATGGAAAGGGACGTTTTTATGTCAGCAACAGAAGCCCAAGCTCATGGAATTGTTGATCTTGTAGCAGTCGAAAATACGGGGGGTCTTGTGTAAATCTTTGATTCCACCTCAAATAATAAATAATTCGAATGAACTGCGATTTTATATTTTATTTTCTTACCAGGTTAAATTAAAATAAGGTAAAATTTGAATTAGAGAATAGAAGAAGTTCATAATCATCTGGTTAGGAGCGATCTAAACCAACCCTTTTTGTATACGATTCATCATGCCAACTATTAAACAACTTATTAGAAACACAAGACAGCCAATCAAAAATGTCACAAAATCCCCCGCTCTTCGGGGATGTCCTCAGCGTCGAGGAACATGTACTAGGGTGTATGTGTGACTCGTTCAGATCATGAGCTGGAATAAAAAAGGAAATATTTTCCCAGTATCAATGACTAGGAAGGAATTCTTTCATTCATTATCTAAAAAAAGACCTCCATTGCGTATGAAATTTATTTATGGTTTCCATTGGTGCAAATCCAATCACCTTAATAGGAGATGATAAGCAATTCCCCTTTGGTAGCAAATGGTTATCCATTAAGCGGGGACTTTAGTATTTAAGAAGCAGATAAAGTAGTACTCTCGCTCTTGCACGAACGGCTTAATAGGGTCAGCTACCTAGCCAACTTTCATAATTAAATGCCGTTACTGTATGGGTAGATCTCATTGTGAAAAGATCTATTATTGAACAATTCATGGGTAGAGTCAAAGAATGTGAACTGTACAAGTTACTACTAACATTGCTTAAATTAAATGGGGAAGCGACTCCGGTGTATAGAGAGAACCTCACCGTTTACGAAGTAACCATAGAAACGATGAAACCCGCTATTTTTTTATCCATTTACCTTTAACTACTTAATTTATACTTTGTTTGATACTAAAACTCGATCTTAAATTGAAAATTGAGTTTTTTTGATACCTAGTACTAGTAGCGATACAATTTAAATTTTTTATTTCGAGGTGAAATGCCCGTAAAAAATCGTGGTTGGGAAGGTCAGAGTAGCAAAAGCCATTGGAATTTTTATTTTATACATCGGAAGAATCCGTTTTGTTATTAATAGACCGGGAAAGGGAAAAAGAATAACTAAAAGAAAAGAAATCAATTAGTTATTCATTAAAGTTTAAATTAATTCAATGACCAGAATTAGACGAGGATATATAGCACGGAGACGTAGAACAAAAATTCGTTTATTTGCATCAACTTTTCGAGGGGCCCATTCAAGACTTACTCGAACTATTATTCAACAAAAAATAAGAGCTTTGGCTTCTTCTCATCGAGATAGGGGCAGACAAAAGAGAAATTTTCGTCGTTTATGGATCACTCGGATAAATGCAGTAATTCGAGAGATTAGGGTATCCTATAGTTATAGTATGTTCATAAATGATCTGTACAAGAGGCAGTTGCTTCTTAATCGTAAAATACTTGCACAAATAGCCATATCAAATACAAATTGTCTTTACACGATTTCCAACGAGATCATTAAATAAGAGATTGGGGGGAATCCGCCGGAATGATTTAAAGTAAAGAAACAGAGGTCCCCGGAGCTTTTTCTCCGGGAAGGTTTAGTAAAAATTGATTATGATAAAGTAGTAAAAATAAACGAACACGTTTCCATAAAAAAATATTTTTTTTTTTTTACGACGTGTCAATCCAATCTGAATTCTCGAATTTTTCGAACAAAATATCAACCCCGGTTGGGATTCGGATTGGAATTTTGATTCAATCAATTGAGAAGTAATCCTATTTCTTTCGCGTTCGAGGACCTGTAGTTCTAGGAGTAGACTCAGTTCTCTCAAATTGTTTCTCATTATTAAGAAAAGGTAACGAAGATAAAATACGAGCTTGTTTTATAGCAGTAGTAATTAATCGTTGTTGTTTCAAAGTCAATCTATTCACTCGTCTAGATAATATTTTTCCTTGCTCACTAATAAATCGACTAATTAAACTCATGTTTCTATAATCAATTCGATCCCCCGATCCGATTGGGGGCAAACGCCTACGAAAAGATCGCTTGGATTTAAGAAAAAGCTTGGATTTATCCATGGTTTATTCCTTATCTCTAAAATCCTATTTCTTAATTCTAATTTTTGATTTGACAGAAATAGGAGTTGATTGGTTTATGGTTTTTTGAATATTATTATATGTCATTTTTACGGATTTGGTCCACTTTCTTGAAGGGAGGGTACAAACACGCTCTATTTTTTTATCTCCCCATGAATCGTATGTTTGTAACAATAGGGACAGAATTTTCTCAATTCCAATCGACTAGGCGTATTGTGGCGATTCTTTTGGGTAATATATCTAGAAATGCCTGGTGATTCCTTATTAATATCGTTTCGGACACAACTGTTACATTCCAAAATAACTCTTATTCTGGCATCTTTACCCTTGGCCATGAACCTCCTTTAAATTTTGGATTCACTCAATTCTTTCATTTTCGATCCAAAACGAAAAAAAAAAAGAAGTTGCTGACCCGAAATCCAATTATGTTATGAAAGATTTCGTTGCAATCAATAAAGAAAAATTAAGAATAAGTAATACAAAGATTTCTAACTATCAATATAATCTCAGCATAGTATTTCGTTTAAGTATCTCGTATGATTTTGTTGCCCTCGACCCGATTTCCAGTTCCGTCGTTCTCCCTCCATTAATTCGAGCCAAAAAGTTTCAATGCGATTGCGATTGACTCCACCTTTTTATCTTTCTTTAAAAACTACCAAAAGACCAAAACAAAGAAAGAAAAAGGGGATTAGTCACAGATAATTTATCTCTAATCTTCTTAAGTCCTTCGCATGCCAATAACTAGAATGAAAAAAAGGGGAATGTCAACGCATCCGGGAATAAGCGATTGATCTCTATCAATAAACCTGCCAAAGAACCGAACCATAGAGTACTTAGTACAGGTGCCACAGAGAGATATGTTTTTATATCTCGCATTGAAAATCCTCCTTTTTTATTGTAATACATATATGATTAGATGCATATGTAGTTAAGGATCACTTGTATTTTTACGTGAAATTCCTAACTAAAATGGCTATATAAAATTACCTGGTAGATTAGATTTTCCTTTCCTTACAAGAACAGGAATCTTTCCTTTTTCGGAACATTACCACTAAAATTTTATTTATATGTTGGGTTTCATTTCATATGTATATAATTCTTTTTTTATTATATGTTATATGAGCCATGAGACCAAAAATAATAACTGACAAGAACATTTGTATATCAATGGAGTAAATAATGACGTGGAAAACAAGACGCGGATTCTCTACAATGACACTGTAGTCCAATTTAATTGAAAGGGATGTAGCGCAGCTTGGTAGCGCGTTTGTTTTGGGTACAAAATGTCACGGGTTCAAATCCTGTCATCCCTACCTATTACTTATCCTATGGGCATTAACGAAGGATCAATAGCGATCAATGAAAATGAAATTGGACATACCTAATCTTTGAGTTTATGATATGATACTATAAACGCGTGCAAAATTTATGGGGGTCCAATTAAAATCCTTTTCTTTACGATCTTATCGAGTGTGATAAGAAAGCGCTCTTAGTTCAGTTCGGTAGAACGCGGGTCTCCAAAACCCGATGTCGTAGGTTCAAATCCTACAGAGCGTGGTTTCACTCTTCTTATTCTTAGGTCGATAATTACAATAAAATGACTTTATTGACTTGAAAAGCAATCTGAATTTGACCTCCTCCTTATCTTTAATCCGCAGGAGGTCAATCAAAGAAAAAGAGATGTTTGTTACTTAATCAAAGGTCCAACTGATCCCCACGCCTATATTGTAAATATGCAGTTACGAATAATCCAGCCAAAGTAATAGGAATTAGACCTAACACGATTCCAAATAGTAAAACTTCAATCATTTGAACTTGTTTGAAAGAGGAAAAAGGGGTAGGTAATATCTATTTCTAAATATTAATCCAAATCAATCATGAATCTCAATAACCAAGAATTTACAATTGCCATGGGAGTAACTATAATCGGGACTCTCACAAAAACATTTATTTTTTTTTTTTTCATTTTTCATTCAGTCAATTTTAAATAAGTCGTATCTTGTTCAGCCCAATAAATAGAGCTGAAGTTATAGTTAAAGCCGCCAGTAGAAAACCGAAATAACTAGTTATTGTAGGCATGAAAAAGCTAACTGAGATACATTTTATTTATACATATGTTTATGAAACACTTACCTAATTTTCTTTTTTTATAGATACGAAGATAATAAAAAAGTAGATACGAAGATAATAAAAAAGACCAATTGACAAAAAAAGTCCCAATGGAATTGAAAGTTTTTACTTTTTGAGTCATTATTCATTATAAATAAGTGGCACTAATAAAGATCAAGTAACATAAGTAAAAAAAGCTTAATTCATTATCTATGACATCTACCGATCGCAAAATTCCGGATTCATTGAGCAACTCTTGAGTTCTGGAGTCAAATAATAGTAATAAGAATTTTGTCATGGAACAATAAAAAGGGAAACTCTCCGTTAATCACTATGAAATAAATAAAATTTTGAAAATCCTTTCTATTTTCGTCGTTTATACTCTTTTTAAATAGAGTATTGACTCTATTTTCGATTTTTGAACAAACGGCCTTCTAACAAAAATACCCTTTTATTTGAACTCGTTATATTCAGTAGTAGGTTCGTTAATTGCACATAATATCTCGCATGAAAAGAAATAATGTATGATTGCTCGCAAAATGAAAATAAAAGAAAACTTGTATTTTGGTTCAATTTCAATTCACTTTGTTGTTTTTTAAGGCCTGTAATCTCATTATCTTTTACTTATAGTTATAGGATAGATTTTACATTCCATTTTCCATCTTATGTAGTCCCACCCTTTTAGATAGCTCAAGAGGAAGCTTTGCCTATAATTCAATAACGTTTAATACAAGAACGATTGTCTCGCAAATATTGTTTGTGCCGTTTTTTTCATCGAGTACTTTCTACTATTGTTA